CAGCATCTAATTGTTTTCAAATGGATCCATTCAACGATGGAAAATCTTAGAATGTGATAAAAGAATCAATTAAAAAAGATCCTCGAATTCCAATTAGGAATTCGTTAGGACCTTTAGGGGCTGTTCCTCAAATTGCGAATTTTTGTTCATTTTCTCAGTTAATAACTCATAATCAAATCTCGGTAACTAAATATTTTCAACTTGACAATTTCAAAACAATATTATTGTTTGGATGAAAACGGGGGAATTTCTAATTCCGATCCATGCAGTAACATCGTTTTGAATACATTCAATTTGAATTGGCATTTTCTCCATCATAATTATCATCATAGTTATTGTGATGAAAGACCCACAAGAATTAGCCTTGGACAGTTTCTTTGTGAAAATGTATGTATAGCCAAAGAAAGACCACACCAAAAATCGAGTCAAATTCGAATTGTTCAAGTGGATGTAGTAGTAATAAGATCAGCAAAGCCTTATTTCTTTGGTTAATAAGAACCAAAAGGTTTCTCGATCCCAGGGGGTGGAGATCCATAATAGACATATATAAATTCTTGTACGTCAAATAACATCAAAAGTGTTGGTTTCAGAAGATGGAATGTCTAATGTTTTTTCACCAGGAGAACTAATTGGATTGTTGCGAGCGGAACGAACGGGGTGCTTTGGAAGAAGCGATCTGTTACCGAGCCATATTATTGGGAATAACGAAAGCATCTCTAAATACTCATTTTTTCATATCCGAAGCAAGTTTTCAAGAAACTGCTCGAGTTTTAGCAAAAGCCGCTCTCCTGGTTGAAAGGTCTGAAAGAGAACGTTGTTCTAGGAGGGATGATACCCGTTGGTACCGGATTCAAAGGATTAGCGCACCGTTCGCGGCAATATAACAACCTAAAATCAATAGCATTTCGTCAGAATAGGCATATTACAATTACTGGTCAATAATTCCATCACATCAAAAGGGGCACCATAATAATAGTATAACTAGCTTTTTAAAAAAGACTTGCTATCCAAGTCCTCTTTTTCCACGAATTGGATATTCCCTTCCGCGGTGACAAAAATCATACCTCCAAGACAGTCCACAGGTCCTCCACCGGGCACTATGCACATTAGAGTTCCACTGAGCTCGAGCTCGCGGCCAAAAGTTCTAAAAACCTTCTCGGCGCAAAATCTTTGTCCTGTCCTAAAAAGATGGGCACGAAGACGAAATGAGAATAACGAGCGTGTGTGAATTGGGGAAAACTCACCCGAAATGCTCGATCAGAAAGAAATTCTATAAGATGGGTGTGATGATGGGAGCTACGGGTGCAGGTATTCCTGTCAAATTTGTGCCTTTGTTGTCTATGATAGATACCTGAAGAAAGGAAGAAAGAAGTCGCACAATCGAGGAATCGTTAATTTTACTTTCAAGTTTTGATAATAGACGAGATTGAGAAATCCTAATCGTAGACGCAGAAAAAGAAAAAAGTAAAAGGCTGCTCACCTGACCCCATCCAACGACTTTAGCGTCAAAATCTCGTATATTCTTATTCTTTCGGTACGCAAAAGAACAAGGAAGAAAAACAGAATGGAGTTTCTCATTCAAGATCGCTTCGAGAGCCATAAGAACAAGTCTATCTTCGGGTTCTCTCTCGAGCGCGAAAGAGAGATTTGGCAATTCCGGATGTTCCATGAACGGAAAAAAGTCTTCCATAAGGTTGTCATCCTTTCCTTTTTCTATGAGTACGAGTTTCAAAGGAGAAAATTCTTTCCCCTAGCACTTCATTTTCTATTTCCTGCACCCTCTCCTGACTCAACGAAAATTCGTCGCTAAATTTCCTAGACACTTTTTCAATCTCTACTGCTAGCATGTACACCAAATTCATTTAAAACTCTTTCCCCCCTCTTTTTGCCCAACTCAATGCTTTCAAAAAAAAGTATGTTCACCCTCCCTCTCCTCTTCGAGTCGAGCTACTTATCTACCCGGATCTTACAGAAAGAAGTCCCCCCAGCTACTTGATACTTGATGGTGGACAATCCTTTCTTTCCTCTTTCTAGCGCTTTCACCAGAATCCCATTTTCCAACCCCTACCCTTTCCCTTTCAGTCAAGCCTTTTTAGCCCTTTCCTCGAGGAGTCGAGCTGCCTATCTTCTCCTCGAGCCGCACTAGCCCGGCGATATCGATCTCGACCATTACTTTATGAAATTCTATTCTAGCTTCTAGCTTGGCTTGTCCTTAGCTAAAGAAAGAAAGATAGTTGGAGGCCGAAGACCAGAGTCCGGTTTTCACAACATATGAAAAAGAGAGTCTTTGTCCTGCTATTCCCGGCAATCGCTCTTTCGAGGGTTAAAAGAGAGGATCGGTGCCCGCTCTTTCCCAATCCGAACCAGCGGAATAGGCCTCTTCCGGGTCGGAAGGCTTCCTTCAGTGAGTGCGCCTGTTCAACTTCAACTCTTGAAGATGCCGAATCGGATTATTCTTCTTCTTCTTCGGCATCTGAAGAAGCTGCTGCCACTAGAGAAACAGAAGTCTCAGCTAAAGCCGAATCCGAAGACGCATCGACAGACGCATACGCAAACACCGGGGAATCCGCTTCATATGAAGGAAGTATCCGACTCAGAATCCAAAGATAGAGACGCATCCGCTCCCCCCGAATCACCTAAAGCAGAAGTCTTCATCCGATGACGCCACTTGTTGCCGTTGATGGCCGTTGCAGCAGCACCGGTGCCGGTCATGCTTCAAAGTGGAACAAAACAGATTGGTTCGACTTTCTATGAGTCGACAGGAGAAGCACCGCTCAAAGGCGGCTCATTGAGCCGGTCATTTTTACCTTGTTTTATGAAAGGAGTGGACCTTCCTCGAAGGAAAAAAACCTCGAACCGAGGCGGTTGATGGGGAGCTTGTAGCTTATGGTGCTTCCTTCCCTGCCTACTATGCCTTTTACGATTTTCTTTCTTTTTGACCTTGTTTTCCGAAGGTAGCTGAAATCTTCCTTTTTTCCAAAAGTCGATGAAAAAGTGGACGGGTATTGTGTTTTGTTCTTAGCTTGGCGCGCTTGCTTCCCTCTAAAGAAGCACAACCGTAACGCTTTGAAGTGTTAGGTGAATCACAAAATTCTTTCCGTACCGCCCTCTCTCGAAGCAGTATTTCCCTCAGCAGCATATCCAGTTTATTCCGAACTAACATATCATTTTTCTCCTGAACCAAACCTTTTATCCCGCGGATTCCGCTTTTCCCGAATCAACATCAAATTTCAGCTAGGTCAGTCATAGGGTTATTTCCAGTCTAGTCTAGAATCAACACCAAACAAAGCTTCACCTTAACTACGTACAAGGTACCTGTGAAAGCCCTGACCGTGGTGGACGCATGCACTCGCAACACAAAAGTCAAGCGAAAGATGCCCCTTTCTTCTTTTAAGCAGAATAAGATTTATAGCTATGCTATATTAAGCGGAATTGTTTAAGATTCTGGATTTGGAACTACAGCCTTAGCCCGGGAGGAGACTTAAGACTTTGGATTTGAACAAGAAACTACGTCCCCATCGGCTTTAGGAAGGGCCTTAGCCTTAGCTTCAAGATCTCAGTTTGCACCAACCAGGATTTCAGTTCTCACCAGGAGCCGATTGCTCTTAAGGAGAAACCGATGGAACAAGATAGTCGTTCATTTTTCTCTCCCGATCAGGTTTCGGTTAAGTAATCTGTCTATCCATCTGGTTAGGTTTCGACCAAAGTATGGTTGGGGTTCCGCAGTTGAGGATGAGGATTTGGGGGAAAAATATTAACTGAATTCGGGTTCCATTTTGACTAATCCAATCAAAAATTGCATAAATAAGAGTGAAAAACCGATATAGAAGCCAAAAGCCTGCAAAACTTTAACAGGATAGGGAGGAGGAGTATACCATTGAGGATTAGGGTTATTTACATCCGAAAGGTTAAATTGCTGTAAATACTGGTTAACTACATGATCGACCGTGTTTCCCGTAAACTATTATGAGTTCGAGCTTGAGGACGAAGAAAAGAGATAGGATGAACATTTTCTTTTTTCTATCCATCCAGAAGGATGCCTCTCTAACAACTATTCATCTGCAAAGATCTCGCCCAAATAGAGAAGTGAATCTAAAGGCCAAAGAGTGATCTTTGAACGCTACTACGCATCCTTCAAAATAGTCTCGTGTAAGGTAGGTTTGGGTATAGCAGGACTTGAACCTGCGACCATTAGGTTAAAAGCCCAATGCTCTACCAACTGAGCTATACACCCAAAAAAAGTAAAATAGGTGGTGGATGAGGATTGATGCAGAAAAGAAAAGAGGGCGGCCCCTCTTCTTCTCATCATATTAAAGGGGCGCGGCTCTGTATGAGGCTCGTACTGCAGAGCAAGCGAAGAAAACGTAAGGGTGCGCGTTAGCACTCCTGCAAGAAAACGGCCTCGCTAACGCGCCCCTTATTGAAAACTCAAGGAAAGCCTTTCTCGATATGAGAAAGATGCGCTCAAGCACCCAACCTATACAAGGGGCTTGGGCTCGAAAGCCGGCCTTACTCAACAAGCACCTTTATTAGTAAGGTTGCTTCTTTCTACTCATTGAAGATTCTATCTACAAAAGAAGGTCAACGGGGGATACTAAAGTGGCTCTCACTGACACCATCTACGATAAGGTGAGGTCGTCTTTCTTTCCAGCCGCCATACGGTTCCGCCTTAAAGCCTTAAAGAAGGGAAGGGAAGGGGAGGAGCTGTTATCTATGTAATTACGGTCTTTGTTGGCCGTTGTTCCGGTCGAGCACTCTCTTTTCTTTGTCAAATTCCGTCTTACCAAACAAGACTGACTTCAGACCAATCCGCGAAGGGTTGTGAAGTTGGACCAGGTACGAAGAATGAATCTATATCTGTGTACGGAAGGCCGGCGGCCGCTCAACTGTTCGAGCGTTTTCCTTTCTCCTATTATTAGAGTGGGGTGGTTGGTTCCGATTCGACAAGGGTCGAATACCTGGTCGAAGGTCCAGTACAGTAGGTAGCAGGCGTTTTCGTT